ACAACCGGTGGGGTGACAGCTAGTTTTGGTATGTTGGGGGATATCATTATTGCTGAACCAAATGCCTACATTGCATTTGCGGGTAAAAGAGTAATTGAACAAACATTGAATAAGACAGTACCTGATGGTTCACAAGCGGCTGAGTATTTATTTCATAAGGGCTTATTCGATCCAATCGTACCACGTAATCCTTTAAAAGGCGTTCTGAGTGAGTTATTTCAGCTCCACGGTTTCTTTCCCTTGAATCAAAATTCAATCAAGTAGAGCATTGAGTTCAGTTATTTTTTTTTGTGGTGAATAAGAGTTTTGGATAATTACTTTTTGCTTTTTCCTCCAGATTTTTGTTTTTTTACCTATATTCATGATTAGTAATCAGGAACATTCTATCAACAGGATAAAAGAGTTAATTCTTCTGTCCGCTAAATTAGAAAAATAAAAAAGAATTTCATGTTCCTTTCTTAACGTATGTATATATAAATATATAATTCAAATATAGAAAAGATAGAATAGAATATAGAAAAGATAGAATAGAAGTCTTGCATATTTCTATATTTCCCGAGAACCCTTTACTAAGAATTCCTGTTCGATCGGATTCTAACGAATCTTTGGGGAATTCGTAAGAAACTCTTTCTTTATTAGAAGATAAGAACAAGAGAACAAGAATAATAAAGTGGATTATCATATATATATTTCATGTAGAAAGGTGAATAAGTACATTTATTGAGTTCTACATTCCTTGCACTTATTATATACTTATAATAGATATACTTATTATAAGATATCTTTATAACAGGTACAAATATTAAATCGAGGTACCGAATTCTATGACAACTTTCAACTTACCCTCTATTTTTGTGCCTTTAGTGGGCCTAGTATTTCCGGCAATTGCAATGGCTTCTTTATCTCTTCATGTTCAAAAAAACAAGATTGTCTAGATCCGATGGGACCCAATCTCATCCATTTTTTTTTTCAAGACTTGGGCTTGGATCATAATACGGATATACATTTAGTTGAATATGGTACAACATCTGGATTTCTCCGAACACAAATGAAAGCGCTCTTACACATGCAGAAACATAATATATGGATAAATGCATTATAGCTATTTTAAAATAGATCAGCAGATGTCTGAAATGGAAAATCAACGTATCTATATGTATGTAGATATCCATAGTGGGATCATATGAAGGGGATGCTCTTATTTTAGATCTAAGCAATTCGATGAATTACTACTAACGGTTTACACCATAATAGTGCTAGTTGATGAGAGTTACCTCGGGAACAAAAAAAGTCAAATGGCTTTGGGTTATTCTTTCAATTCCAATAAAATGCAACTGAATCTAGTATGAGTTGGCAATCAGAACGTATATGGGTAGAACTTATAACGGGGTCTCGAAAAACAAGTAATTTCTGCTGGGCCTTTATCCTTTTTTTAGGTTCACTAGGATTCTTATTGGTTGGAACTTCCAGTTATCTTGGTAGGAATCTGATATCTTTATTTCCGTCTCAGCAAATCTTTTTTTTTCCACAAGGGATCGTGATGTCTTTCTATGGGATTGCAGGTCTATTCATTAGTTCCTATTTGTGGTGCACAATTGCGTGGAATGTAGGTAGTGGTTATGATCGATTCGATAGAAAAGAAGGACTAGTGTGTATTTTTCGTTGGGGATTTCCTGGAATAAATCGTCGCATCTTCCTCCGATTCCTTATGAGAGATATCCAATCAATCAGAATAGAAGTTCAAGAAGGTCTTTATCCTCGTCGTGTCCTTTATATGGAAATAAGAGGCCAGGGAGCCATTCCCTTGACTCGTACTGATGAGAATTTGACTCCACGAGAAATTGAACAAAAAGCTGCGGAATTGGCCTATTTCTTGCGCGTACCAATTGAAGTTTTTTGAAATGAACTAAATGAACTAAAGAATGAATCCTTTCTCAGCATGAGGGAAAGCACTCAAGAATCCTCTTTTTTATATAACATAACTTAAGTTTATTCAGAACGCTCATTCGAGCCAAAGCAGACGTATACGGAACAACCCTAAAAGCAGTTTTTGTCCACCAAAATGCTTTTTTATGCGTATGGAAATAAACTCAACTTAACAAAACAAGTAACAAGTCTAATAAGTATGGATTCATTACATATATCAGAATAGTTCAGAGTAAAGAATTCCTCTTTTTAGGTCCAATATTATGAATTGATACCAAATAGATCATATCTTGTAAATTCTCTCTCTTTTCTTTTGTCAATCGACGTTTCTTTTTATCTTATCTTTTGCTCCTTGATGACCAAATGATTGGATCTCTTATAACTATCCAATTTCTCTCTTGTTTTGCCACCCATTTTTGATTTGATTATCACATTACTATTCTTCAGAAATTTTCCTCAATTATTCCTGGTTTATGGGTAGCCAATGAAACTTTTCGAAATATTTGATCTAAGAGGAGTTCTTTCATCTCGAAATCCGAATAATATTCATTACTTGAAGTGGCTCTTTCGGGCATTTATCGAAAGGATGTAATTGCTTCGAATTTGACCAATTGAGATATCTGGAAACAATATTTTATTATTTCTTCATTCGAAGTGGACCCTTATTCTATTTTTATATTCTTTCTAGATCCAAATCCAAGGACTAACTAATTAATTACAAAGAACAAAGAAAAAAAAAAAAAACAGGGAATCAATCCATAGGTTCGATACCTTGTTATATAACTTATGCTTCATAGAAATATTAGATCGGATAGAGTCGACGAACGAGGTGAGTTTATTAACAATTCACAGATGAAAAATGGCAAAAAAGAAAGCGTTCACTCCCCTCCCATATCTTGCATCTATAGTATTTTTGCCCTGGTGGATCTCTTTCTCATTTAATAAAAGTTTGGAATCTTGGGTTACTAATTGGTGGAATACTAGGCAATCCGAAACTTTTTTGAATGATATTCAAGAGAAGAACATTCTAGAAAAATTCATAGAATTAGAAGAACTACTCCTGTTGGATGAAATGATAAAGGAATACCCGGAGACACATATACATAAGCTTCGTATAGGAATCCACAAAGAAACGATCCAATTGGTCAAGATGCACAATGAGGGTCATATCCATACGATTTTGCACTTCTCGACAAATATAATCTGTTTCGCTATTCTAAGTGGTTATTCTATTTTGGGTAATGAAGAACTTTTCATTCTTAATTCTTGGATTCAGGAATTCCTATATAACTTAAGCGACACAATAAAAGCTTTTTCTATTCTTTTATTAACTGATTTATGTATCGGATTCCACTCGCCCCATGGTTGGGAACTAATGATTGGCTCTTTCTACAAAGATTTTGGATTTGCTCATAACGATCAAATTATATCTGGTCTTGTTTCCACTTTTCCAGTCATTCTAGATACAATTTTTAAATATTGGATCTTCCGTTATTTAAATCGTGTATCTCCATCACTTGTAGTGATTTATCATTCAATGAATGACTGAAGAATGATCCACTGATATTAATCCAATCATAATCTTTGTTACTTTGTACATAAACAAAGCATTCAAAATCTTACTAACTCTTTATATTATATTTCTACCCATCCAGGGGATTACTCCTATATTATTCCAGTACAATAGCAGAATCGTGGATAGGGAACTATACTAGCGACCTACCTAATTTATTGTAGAAATTTTCGGGATCAATGATTGGACCATGCAAACTAGAAATACCTTTTCTTGGATAAAGGAACAGATGACTCGATCCATTTCCGTATCGATCATGATATATGTAATAACTCGAACATCCATTTCAAATGCATATCCCATTTTTGCACAGCAGGGTTATGAAAATCCACGAGAAGCGACTGGGCGTATTGTATGTGCCAATTGCCATTTAGCTAATAAGCCCGTGGATATTGAGGTTCCACAAGCGGTACTTCCTGATACTGTATTTGAAGCAGTTGTTAGAATCCCTTATGATATGCAACTGAAACAAGTTCTTGCTAATGGTAAAAAAGGGGCTTTGAATGTAGGGGCTGTTCTTATTTTACCTGAGGGATTCGAATTAGCTCCCCCCGATCGTATTTCTCCCGAGATGAAAGAAAGGATAGGCAATCTGTCTTTTCAGAGCTATCGCCCCACTAAAAAAAATATTCTTGTGATAGGTCCTGTTCCTGGTCAGAAATATAGTGAAATCGCCTTTCCTATTCTTTCCCCGGACCCCGCTACTAAGAAAGACGTTCACTTCTTAAAATATCCCATATACGTAGGCGGGAACAGGGGAAGGGGTCAGATTTATCCCGATGGGAGCAAGAGTAACAATACAGTCTATAATGCTACAGCAGCAGGTATAGTAAGCAAAATAGTACGTAAAGAAAAAGGAGGATATGAAATAAGCATAGCGGATGCATCAGATGGACATCAAGTGGTCGATATTATACCTCCAGGACCAGAACTTCTTGTTTCAGAGGGTGAATCTATCAAGCTTGATCAACCATTAACTAGTAATCCCAATGTGGGTGGATTTGGTCAGGGAGATGCAGAAATAGTACTTCAAGATCCATTACGTGTCCAAGGCCTTTTGTTCTTCTTGGCATCTGTTGTTCTGGCACAAATATTTTTGGTTCTTAAAAAGAAGCAGTTTGAGAAGGTTCAATTGTCCGAAATGAATTTCTAGATACACGTATTTATCAACATCAAGTTGGTAAAAAGAACAAAATGATTTTTGATCATGCAATTATGCATGATCAAAAATCAAATCATGGAAAGTCTTTTGCTTGTTTATACTCTTTTTTTGCGAGATGTCGGGAATTACTTGTACCTTATTCCTAGTCATAGTATTATATTGCGAATAAGATTATTTGACTTTAACCTCCCCCCTTTTTTTAAATAAAAATTGGAGTGGTGTGACTATGGTACTATTGCTAGATTGAAATGCCATATAATGCATCAATAGTTTTCTATTCTATTATCTATTCAAATTTTCTTTTATTGTATTGTATTGTATAATAGACATAAGTAGAAG